TTTCAAATTTTTATTGAAAAATAGGGGGTAAAGTGAATTCTTCTCAATATCCATACTAGGATTAGGACTATGATACAAGTAATTCCTGACATCTGGTCGAAAAGGAATAGCAAATCTAAAGAGAGGCAAAAGGCTTTTCATAATTTTTTTGTTCTTTTTTACGAATTTGATAAAGCTAAATAGACAGATCTAAAAATTCATTTCGGATAATTGAACCTTCTCAAACTGTTTCTTTTTAAGAACCAAAAAGATTTGTGCCAAAACAACCGATCCTAAGAAGAACAAAAGGCCTTGGACACGTAATGGATCTTGAAGTACTATTTCCGCATCCCCCTGACCAAATCCACCCACATTAGGATTACTGGTTAATGGTTGATCGAGTTTAATGGATTCGCCCTCTGAAACAAGAAGTTCTAGGCCTCGAGGGATAATATCAATCACTTCGCGTCCATTCGATGCATCCACTATGGTTATTTCGTATCCCCCTTTTTCTTTTCGTAAAATTTTGCTTATTATCCCTCCTGCCGTAGCATTATAAACTGTATTGTTACTTTTGCTACCATCAGGATAAATCTGACCCCTTCCCCTGTTTCCACCTACATATATAGGATATTTTAAGAAGTGAACATCTTTATTAGTAGCAGGGTCTGGGGCAAGAATAGGAAAGGTTATTTCACTATATTTTTGACCAGGAACAGGACCTATTACAAGAATATTTTTTTTATTGGGGCGATAATTCTGAAAAGACAGATTTCCTATCTTTTCTTTCATCTCGGGTGAAATACGATCGGGGGGGGCTAATTCAAACCCCTCCGGTAAAATAAGAACAGCTCCCACATTCAAAGCTCCTTTTTTACCATTAGCTAGAACTTGTTTTAGTTGCATATCATAAGGAATTTTAACAACTGCTTCAAATACAGTATCAGGAAGTACCGTTTGTGGAACCTCAATATCCACGGGCTTATTAGCTAAATGGCAATTGGCACATACAATACGCCCAGTTGCCTCTCGTGGATTTTCATAATTTTGCTGGGCAAAAATCGGATATGCACTTGAAATGGATGCCCAAGTGATTATATATATCATGAGTGAGACAGATATGGAGCGAGTAATCTCTTCCCTTATCCAAGAAAAGGTATTTCTAGTTTGCATGGTCCAATCATTTATCCCGAAAATTTCTACAATAAAGTTCGGTAGGTCGATAATATACTTCCCTAGCCACAATTCTGCTATTTACATTTACTAAAAAAAATCAATTTTTGTTTGTTGAAATATACAAGGAATCCCTCATGGGTAAAAAGAGTAAAGTAAATACGACTTTGATTTGGTTATGATGTATAAGGTACAAAAGATTCCAATTGGATCAGTGAATCATTTTTTAGTCGTTTATTGCATGATAAATCACTACAAGTGACGGAGATACACGATTTAAATAACGAAAGATCCAATATTTAAAAATTGTATCAAGAATGACTGGAAAGGTAGAAACTAGACCAGATAAAATTTGCTCATAATGAGCAAACCCAAAATCTTTGTAAATATAACCAATCATGAGTTCCCAACCGTGAGGCGAATGGAATCCGATACATAAATCAGTTACTAAAAGAATCGAAAAAGCTTTAATTGTATCACTTAAATTATATAGGAATTCTTGAACCCAAGAATTCAGAATAAAAAGCTTTTCCTTAGCCCAAAAGGAATAACCACTTAGAATAACGAAAGATATTAGATTTGTCGAGAAGTGCAAGATTGTATGGATACGATACTCATTGTGTATCTTGATGAATTGGATCGTTTCTTTGTGGATTCCTAGACGAAATTGTTGTAAATCGGTTTCTGGGTATTCCTTTATCATTTCATCGAGCTGGAATAGGTCCTCTAATTGTATGAATTTTTCTAGAACACTTTTTTCTTGAATATCATTCAAAAAAGTTTCGCATTGTCTAGTATTCCACCAATTAGTAATCCAAGTTTTCAAACTTTTATTACAGCAGAGAGAGATCAACCAGGGCAAAAAAACTATAGATGTAAAATAAAAAAAAGGAATGAATGCTTTCTTTTTTGCCATTTTGAATCTGTGAATTGTTAATGAACCTACCTCATTTGTTGATTCTATTAGATCTAATATTTCTATCGAGCATGAGTTTCTATTCTAATTCGAATAGAATGTAGTAAGCCTATGAATCCATTTTCTCTTTTTCTGGTGATTCAATACTGAGTCTTTGCTTTGAATTTAGAAAGAATAAAGAAATAGACTCAGAATACACTTCCAACTTGAATCAAGAAAAAAATTGGGTTTCCAGGATGTTATTCCCCCTTTTTTCGATCAATACTAATTTCGAGACGAAGAAACTCCTTTTCTATCAAATATATCAAAAAAAGGAGCATAAAAGAATAGATGAATATTCAATTGACAAAAAAAAGCAAGAAATTCTTTAGTTTTTTCTTCCTACTGCCAAAGCATTTAATCTTTTAAAATAAATTCATTTCAAAATACTTCAATTGGTACACGCAAGAAGTAAGCCAATTCAGCAGCTTTTTGCTCAATTTCTCGTGTAGTAAAATTCTCATCAGTACGAATTAAAGGAATAGCCCCTTGACCTCGAATTTCCATATAAAGGACACGCCGAGCAGAAACACCCTCTTTAACTTCTATTCTGATGGACTGAATATCTTTCATAAAGAATCGTAAAAAGATGCGACGACTTTTTCCCGGAAATCCCCAACGAAAAATACGCACTATTCCTTCTTTTCGGTCGAAAAGATCATAACCACTACCCACATTCCACAAAATAGTGCACCACAAATAGCAACTAATAAAGAGACCTGCGATCCCATAGAAAGACATCACAATCCCTTGTGGAAAAAAAATGATTTGCTGAGACGGAAATAACGATATAACATTTCTACCAAGATAACTGGAAGTTCCAACCAATAAGAATCCTAATGAACCTAAAAATAGGATAAAGGCCCAGCAGAAATTACTTGTTTTTCGCGACCCCGTTATAAATTCTATCCATATAGATTCTGATCGCCAACTCATATATATTAGATCCAGTTATACAATTTTTGGAATTGAGAAAATATGACTTTCCTTTTTTTGTTTCAAAGTAACTCTCATCAACTATTTTGTTTTGAACCTTTACCTTATTACCTTATTACCTTAGGAATAATTCATAGAATTGTTTATATCTAAAATAATAACATCTCCTTCCTTTATATGATCCCCTATAGCTATATACATACAAATAAATAGATTGACTTGAATTTCATACATCGGACCGATGATGATCCATTTTTCAAAAGAGCGCAAATTGATTTACGTTTACCCATGCATAAGAGCTTTTTTTATTTATGTTTGTAGGAATCTATGTGTTATACAATATTCTACCAAATGGGTCTTATCGAATCGAAGTTTTTAAAATAAAAAAAGGAGTGATACGATTCGGTCTCAGCCGATCTAAAAAATCTTATTTTTTTGAATATGAAGAAATAAAGAAGCCATTGCAATTGCCGGAAAGACTAGGCCTACTAAAGGCACAAAAATAGAGGGTAAGTTATTGAAAGTTGTCATAAAATGGGTACCTCAATTTAATATTTGTACCTGTTATTGTTATATTCTGAATTCTAAAGATATCTTAGAATATCTTGTATTTTTATTATTTCTATTATATATATAATATATAATTATACTAAGTATCTTTAAGTAAATAGATATCTAATACTAATATACAACCTAATAGAAATATATAGAATAGAACCTAATAGAAATAGAATAAAAAACTAGGTACAAGAAACGCCAAACTAACTAAATGGACTTATTAATCTTTCAAAATCAAATAGATGTATCATAATCCCTTTGTTAGATTTATTATTCTTTTTGTCTTCTAATAGTCATTAATAAAGAAAAATTTTTATTCCATTAAAAATTTCTACAAAATTTATTAGAATCTGATCCAACAACAGGGAATTTTCGGGAAATGCAAAAAGATGGAAGACGCTCTATAGATCTGTATCTATCTCTATTTGAATTATCGATACATATGCAAGCAAGGGAGGAAAATGAACTTTTTTTTATTTGTCTAGTCTAATTTGCACTTCCCCAAAGGAAAAATTCACTTTTTATCTTGTTGATAGAGGTTTACTGAGTAGTAAACAAGAATATCGATAAAAAAAATGATTCAAAAGAAAAATGCATTTTTCAGGGTTTTCCTTTAATTCTGATAAACTAACCGTTCTATTTGATTTAATTTTTGTTCAAAGGAAAAAAAGCATGGAGCTGAAATAACTCCCTCAGAACACCTTTTAAAAGATTACGTGGTACAATTGCATCCAATAAGCCCTTACGTAATAAAGATTCAGCCGCTTGTGAACCGTCAGGCACGGCTTTTTTCAATGTTTGTTCAATTACTCTTTTACCCGCAAATGCAATATAGGCATAGGGTTCGGCAATAATGATATCCCCCAACATACCAAAACTAGCTGTCACCCCACCGGTAGTAGGAGATGTAAGAATTGATATATAGAATAACTTTTTACTTGATTGATAATCACATAAAACCGAAGAAATTTTAGCCATTTGCATCAAACTTAAACTTCCTTCTTGCATTCGTGCTCCTCCGGAAGAACACACTAAAATAAGAGGTAAACATTGATTGGTAGCATACTCGATCAAACGAGTTATTTTTTCGCCTACTACGGATCCCATACTACCCCCCATAAACTGAAAATCCATAACCCCAAGGGCTACCGGAATACCGTTTAGTTGACCTGTACCTGTTTGAACAGCGTCAGTCAATCCTGTAGTTTTTTGAGCGGAGTCAATACGATTTTTATAAGGTTCCTCCTTCGAATGAAATTTAATGGGATCCGCAGAGACCATGTCTTCATCCATAGGATTCCAAGTACCCGGATCAATCGAAAGCTCGATTCTCTCTGAACTACTCATTTTCAAATAATGTCCACATTGTTCACAAACATTCATTTTGACTTTCTTATAC